ATTAAAGAATAGAGTTTCGTTTCGAAAGGCAATGAAAAAAGCTATTGAATTAACTGAAAAAGCAGATACAAAGGGAATTCAAGTACAAATTGCAGGGCGTATCGACGGAAAGGAAATAGCACGTGTCGAATGGATCAGAGAAGGTAGGGTTCCCCTACAAACCATTCGAGCCAAAATTGATTATTGTTCCTATACAGTTCGAACTATCTATGGGGCATTAGGAATCAAAATTTGGATATTTGCAGACGAGGAATAATGGGCCTTTCGTTGTCTTTCTGTTCCATCCATCCGGCAATTGAATAAAAAATCACAAACTCGTTCATTTTTTTCCGTTCAATCAAAAAAATGAGAATTTTTTCGAATTCTTAATTCTATAGGGTTGAATAACAATTCGATTGACTCCATCTCCATATAATTGCTATGCTTAGTGTGTGACTCGTTGGTTTTTTATTTAGAGTTAGGTTAGGATTAAAAAACAAAGGGCCATCCCCTAGTATGAACTAATAACTATATAACTAATAACCAGCTCATTGCTTCGTATTATCTGGATCCAAGGAACCAGTCGCTATATGATGTATTGATCATATTGTTGTAGCAACTGAAGCATTTTTTTTTACATAAAAGAAAAATCAATCTATAAGGTTGTGAAGCAAAAACAAAGGGATATGGATAAATGGAGGGGTGAGAGAAAGAAAGAAAAAGAATAGCAATGATATATGATTCCAATATGTATGGTCTATGAACTATCTTATAAAAGGCAATGTAATAAAGCATTAATGTATTCGTCCATAATTAATAATTAGATTCGATGAATATGAATACAATTTATACGAAAAATAAAAAAGAATAAAGAGCGCCGAGTCAATAAAGACTGAGAAGATTGATTCAGGAACAAATTTTATTAGGAGCTCCATTGCAGAGTTCGGGCCTAGTCATTAATCGAGAAGCGATGGGAACGACAGAACCTGTGACTGAGGAAGATTCCCTTGAAAACGAATCCTAATGATTCATTGGGTGGGATGGCGGAACGAGCCAAGAACCAATTCATTTATTCTGATAGGTCATGGAACGCCCCTACGAATGAAAGGGATGTTGAAAGAGCAAATATTCGCCCGCGAAAGCCTTACTGGATTGCTAAGTTTTGGGCAATTCAATAAAAATAAATAAAATAAAGGTAAAAATAAATGAAGATTCATTAATTATAAAATGGAATTTCTCATTTTATTTTATTCCTACGTGTACGTGACAGATTATATCTCAAAAAATTCCATGATTCATTATTCATTCAATTCAAAATATATACAATATTATTGAATCGTTTCATTCGCGAGGAGCTGGATGAGAAGAAACTCTCATGTCCAGTTCTGCAGTAGAGATGGCATTGAGAAACAACCATCAACTATAACCCCAAAAGAACCAGATTTCGTAAACAACATAGAGGAAGAATGAAGGGAATATCTTATCGAGGCAATCGAATTTGTTTCGGCGGATACGCCCTTCAGGCACTTGAACCCGCTTGGATCACATCTAGACAAATAGAAGCGGGGCGACGAGCCATGGCACGATATGCGCGTCGTGGTGGAAAAATATGGGTACGTATATTTCCAGACAAACCTGTTACAGTAAGGCCTACCGAAACACGTATGGGTTCGGGGAAAGGATCTCCCGAATATTGGGTATCCGTCGTTAAACCGGGTCGAATACTTTATGAAATGGGTGGAGTATCAGAAATTGTAGCCAGAGAAGCTATTTCTATAGCTGCGTCCAAAATGCCTATACGAACTCAATTCGTTATTGCGGGATAGGGATATGGAACGAAAGGAAAGGGGCCTTGTGATGAAAAAACCGCAGTTTTTTTATTTCTGGACAAACAATCTTTCTTCTTTTTTTCTTCGCCCTTTAGTTAGTTAGCATTGAAAGAAAAAAGAGAAAAATAATAAGAATGATATGATTCAACCTCAGACCTATTTAAATGTAGCGGACAACAGCGGGGCTAGAGAATTAATGTGTATTCGAATCATAGGAGCTAGTAATCGCCGATATGCTCATATTGGTGACGTTATTGTTGCTGTAATCAAAGAAGCAGTTCCCAATATGCCTCTACAAAGATCAGAAGTGATCAGAGCTGTAATTGTACGTACATGTAAAGAACTCAAACGTGACAATGGTATGATAATACAATATGATGACAATGCAGCAGTTGTCATTGATCAAGAAGGAAATCCCAAAGGAACTCGAGTTTTTGGTGCGATCGCTCGGGAATTGAGACAGTTGAATTTTACTAAAATAGTCTCATTAGCTCCTGAGGTATTATAAATAGATTCTAAATAAATACTAATAGATGAAAACATAATAAAACATAAAAAAAGGGAGGTTCATAGTAAGATATCTGAACTGAATTAGATTCCATTAATTAGTAGAATGCATTAGTAGATTGTTTCTCACGCATATACCTTTAATAATTCATGAAAAAAAAAGAGTAGAGCATGCTGATTATATAAAAACCCGGAGGCACAAATAATTATAGTTCATCATGGGTAGGGACACTATTGCCGAAATAATAACTTCTATACGAAATGCTGACATGGATAAAAAAGGAACGGTTCGAATAGCATCTACAAATATCACTGAAAACATTGTTAAAATACTTCTACGCGAAGGCTTTATCGAAAATGTGAGAAAACATCGAGTAAGCAAGAAATATTTCTTGGTTTCAACTCTGCGACATAGAAGGAATAGAAAAGGGCCATATAGAACTGTTTTAAAACGTATCAGCCGACCCGGCCTACGAATCTATTCCAACCATCAACGAATTCCTAGGATTTTAGGAGGAATGGGTATTGTAATTCTTTCGACTTCTCGAGGTATAATGACAGACCGAGAGGCTCGACTAGAAGGAATCGGGGGAGAAATTTTGTTATATATATGGTGATCTTTATGATCTACGAATTGCATCCGTAGGAAAACTTCCTATTTTTTTTTGAAAAAAGAGGAAAGGTTGTCTAATATCACTCCTACTCCATGAGTTGATAATTAAAGGGGTTACCTGGAATGAAAGAACAAAAATGGATTCATGAAGGTTTAATTACTGAATCACTTTCCAATGGTATGTTTCGGGTTCGTAGTGACTTTTCAACATTCCTCTCGTTCGGATACAATCGGAGGTTCAAAATTTCAAGAGACTTATTTTCTTTTCTTCGAAGGAGTAGATTCAAAATTTAAATAAAATTAAGGAGAAACAAATATGAAAATTAGGGCGTCCGTTCGTAAAATTTGTGAAAAATGTCGACTGATCCGCAGGCGGGGACGAATTATAGTAATTTGTTTCAACCCGAGGCATAAACAGAGACAGGGATAAATTTTTTATTAAAAGAGACTCTCCAAAGGACTCAATACACAAACAAATAAAGGACCCATTTTGACATGAAAATAAAATATACGTATATTTCTGACTCATATTTAGGAGATGATAAAATATGACAAAAACCATAACAAGAATTGGCTCACGTAAGAGTGGGCGCATTAGTTCACGTAAGACTGGACGTCGAATACCAAAAGGGGTTATTCATGTTCAAGCAAGTTTCAACAATACCATTGTAACAATCACAGATATACGGGGTCGGGTTGTTTCTTGGTCCTCCGCCGGTACTTGCGGCTTCAAGGGCACAAGAAGAGGGACGCCGTTTGCTGCCCAAACCGCAGCCGCAAACGCTATTCGTACAGTAGTAGATCAGGGTATGCAACGAGCAGAAGTTATGATAAAGGGTCCTGGTCTTGGAAGAGATGCAGCACTACGAGCCATTCGTAGAAGTGGTATACTATTAAGTTTTGTCAGAGACGTAACCCCTATGCCACATAATGGGTGTAGGCCTCCTAAAAAAAGGCGTATATAGAAATAAGAATTGAGAATTGAACGAATTTCAAGAGAAAGAAATGATTAAATGATCGGATCAAATAATATGACTATGTTTCGAGAAGAAGTAGCAGTATCTACTCGGACACTACAGTGGAAGTGTGTTGAATCAAGAGAAGACAGTAAGCGTTTTTATTATGGACGTTTTATTCTGTCTCCACTTATGAAAGGTCAAGCTGATACAATAGGCATTTCGATGCGAAGGGCTTTGCTTGGAGAAATAGAAGGAACATGTATTACACGCGCAAAATCTGAAAAGATACCACATGAATATTCTACCATAGAAGGTATTGAAGAATCCGTACATGAAATTTTAATGAATTTGAAAGAAATTGTATTGAAAAGTAATCTGTATGGAACTCGCGACGCATCTATTTGCGTCAAGGGTCCTGGATATGTAACTGCTCAAGACATCATCTCACCACCTTCTGTGGAAATTGTTGATACTACACAGCATATAGCTAGCCTGACGGAACCAATTTATTTTTGTATTGGATTACAAATCGAGAGTAATCGAGGATATCGTATGAAAACACCAAATAACGCTGAAGAAGGAAGTTATCCAATAAATGCTGTATTCATGCCTGTTCGAAATGCAAATCATAGTATTCATTCTTATAGTAATGGGAATGAAAAACAAGAGATACTTTTTCTCGAAATATGGACGAATGGAAGTTTAACTCCTAAAGAAGCACTTTACGAAGCCTCCCGTAATTTGATTGATTTATTTATTCCGTTTCTACATGCAGAAGAACAAGATAAAAATGTAGAGGACAATCAAAATAGGGTTAGTTTACCCTTTTTCACTTTTCATGATGGATTGGATAAACTAAGAAAAAAAAAAGAAATCGAATTGAAATGTTTTTTTATTGACCAATTAGAATTGCCTTCGAGGACCTATAATTGCCTCAAAAGGTCCAATATACATACATTATTAGACCTTTTGAATAAGAGTCAAGAAGATCTTATGAAAATTGAACATTTTCGCATAGAAGATGTAAAACAGATATTGGTCATTATACAAAAACATTTCGTAATTGATTTACCTAAGAATAAGTTTTTTATTTGTTGAAGTCCATTGGAATTG